GAAAAACTCAACATGAGGGAGGAGAAAGAAATAATAGTAACTTGGTCTCGGGCATCTACCATTATACCCACAATGATTGGCCATACAATCGCTATTCATAATGGAAAGGAACATTTACCTATTTATATAACAGATCGTATGGTAGGTCACAAATTGGGAGAATTCGCGCCTACTCTGACTTTCGCGAGACATGCAAGAAACGATAATAAATCTCGTCGTTAAGTTAATAAGAATAGAAAAATTGAGAAAAAAAAAATAGATGTGAATCAAACGCGGGGGATAACCTTATTTATGACAAATTTCAAAAAGGTAGGGAATAACCCTATGATAAAGAACTCAAGTTCAGGTAAAGAAGTAAAAGTTTTAGCTCAACATATATGTATGTCTGTTTTAAAAGCACGAAGAGTAATTGATCAGATTCGCGGGCGTTCCTATGAGGAAACACTTATGATACTGGAACTCATGCCTTATCGAGCATCTTATCCCATTCTCAAATTGGTTTATTCTGCAGCGGCAAATGCTAATCATAATATGGGTTTGAAGGAAGCTGATTCATTCATTAGTAAAGCCGAAGCCAATAGGAGTACTATTGTGAAAAAGTTAAGACCGCGGGCTCGAGGACGTAGTTATCTGATAAAAAGACCGACATGTCATATAACAATTGTATTAAAAGATAAATCTAAATCATTTTTAGATCAATCTAAGATTTAGATTCATATAAAAAAAATATGGATGAAAAATAAAATAGAATAGAAAAATATGGGACAAAAAATAAATCCACTTGGTTTCAGACTTGGTACAACTCAAAGTCATCATTCCTTTTGGTTCGCACAACCAAAAAATTATTCCGGGGGCCTACAGGAAGATGCAAAAATACGGAATTGTATCAAGAACTATGTACAAAAAAAAAGGAAAATATCCTCAGGTTTCGAAGGAATTGCACGTATAACAATTAAAAAAAAAATCGATTTGATCCAAGTCATAATCTATATTGGATTCCCAAATTTATTAATAGAGGGGCAAACACGAGGAATCGAAGAATTACAGATGAATGTACAAAAGGAGTTTCATTCTGTAAACCGGAGACTCAACATTGCTATCACAAGAGTTGAAAAACCTTATGGACAACCTAATATTCTTGCAGAATATATAGCTTTACAATTAAAAAATAGAGTTTCATTTCGAAAAGCAATGAAAAAAGCTATTGAATTAACTGAACAAACAGATACAAAAGGAATTCAAGTGCAAATAGCAGGCCGTATCGACGGAAAAGAAATTGCACGTGTTGAATGGATCAGAGAGGGTAGAGTTCCCCTACAAACAATTCGCGCTAAAATTGATCATTGTTCCTATACAATTCGAACTATTTATGGAGTATTAGGTATAAAAATTTGGATATTTGTAGACGAGGAATAATCAACCTTGTCTTCCCATTCTGTCCAGTGATAAAACAAAAAATGACAAACTCTTTCATTCTTTTTTCGTTAAAAAAAAAAATGAACAATTCTAATTCTATAAGGTTAAATATAAATTCGATTGATCATTTGGTATAATTGCTATGCTTAGTGTGTGACTCGTTAGTTTTTTCTTTATAGTTTCAAGTTGGGATTCAAAAAAAAAACAAACTGACCCCTGCTATAAACTTTGTAATTATATAAAATAAACTAATAACCAACTTATTGCTTCGTATTGTCGAGATCCCAAGAAACAGTCACTATATGAATGAGTGGATCTATCATATGGTTGTAGCAACTGAAATTCTTTCAACAAAAAATAGATCTGATTATGGGTTGTAAAGCAAAAAAAAAATAAAGGGATGTGGATAAATGGAAGGATGATAGAAAGAAAGAACAAAAATATCAATGATATATGATTCCAATATGTATGGTCTATGAATCACGTCATAAAAGGCAGTGTGATAAAGCATCAATACTGATAATCAATACTGATAAGATAATTATAAATATAAGAATTTTAATAAGAATTTTAAAATGAAATAATTAAAAATAGAATAAAATAATAAAGAGCCTTCAGGTTAATAAAAACTGAGGAAATTGACTTGGGAACGAATTTTGTTGGAAGCTCCATTGCAAAGTTCGGACCTAACCATTAATGGAGAAGCTATGGGAACGACAGAACCTGTGACTGCATAGGCTTCTATTGAAAACGAATCCTAATAATTCATTGGGTGGGATGGCGAAACGGACCAAGAAAAAATTGATTTATTCTGAGAGGTTATGAATTGAACCTTCGAATGAAACAGGAAAGAGTAAATATTCGCCCGCGAAACCTCTATTTATTGGATTACAATCTTTTGTCGTAATTCGATAGAGGTAAAAAAAAATAAGGAAAGGATTCGTCATGTTATAAAAATAAAAAAGAGAAACATTACATTATCTATAAAGATACATAAATGTACACACACGTCTAGCTGTATTGTATATCTTGTATCTACATCTTCCTTCTTATGTAAGAAATTAAATATCAATAAAAGCCATTACTTGGTGTATTATCTATTAATGTGTATCTATTAATGTGTATCTATAATATTATTTTATTGAATTTGAATCCTTTCATTCGCGAGGAGCTGGATGAGAAGAAACTCTCATGTCCGGTTCTGCAGTAGAGATGGAATTAAGAAACAACCATCGACTATAACCCCAAAAGAACCAGATTTCGTAAACAGCATAGAGGAAGAATGAAAGGAATATCTTGTCGAGGCAATCATATTTGTTTCGGCAGATACGCTCTTCAGGCACTTGAACCTGCTTGGATTACAGCTAGACAAATAGAAGCAGGGCGAAGAGCAATGACACGATATGCGCGTCGTGGTGGAAAAATATGGGTACGTATATTTCCCGACAAACCTGTTACAGTAAGACCCGCGGAAACACGTATGGGTTCGGGGAAGGGATCCCCTGAATATTGGGTATCCGTTGTTAAACGGGGTCGAATACTTTATGAAATGGGTGGAGTATCAGAAACTGTAGCTAGAGCAGCTATCTCAATAGCTGCGCGCAAAATGCCTATACGAACTCAATTTCTTATTTCAGGATAGAGATGTAGAACTAAAAAAAAAGGGGTATTGGGGATGAAAAAACAACCGCAGGTTTATTTATTTCTGGACGGACAATATTTCTTTTTTTTCTTTCATACTTTTGCATTGAAATAACAGATTGAAATAAAAATGATATGATTCAACCTCAGACCCTTTTGAATGTAGCGGATAACAGCGGAGCTCGAAAATTGATGTGTATTCGAATCATAGGAGCTGGTAATCACCGATATGCTCATATTGGTGATGTTATTGTTGCTGTAATCAAAGAAGCAGTTCCCAATATGCCTCTAGAAAGATCAGAAGTAATTAGAGCTGTAATTGTACGTACATGTAAAGAACTCAAACGTGAAAACGGTATGATAATACGATATGACGACAATGCTGCAGTTGTCATTGATCAAGAAGGAAATCCAAAAGGAACTCGAGTTTTTGGTGCGATCGCTCGAGAATTGAGACAGTTAAATTTTACTAAAATAGTTTCATTAGCTCCCGAAGTATTATAAATAGTAGTAGATGAGACTATGATATAGTATAGGGTATCTGAAATAGATCAAATAGATCAAATTAGTAGATTGTGTCTCACGTATATACTTAAAAAAAAAAAGAAAAAAAAAGGAAACATGTTGATTATATCAAAATTAGGAGGAACCTATAATTCTAGTTCGTCATGGGTAGGGACACTATTGCCGATCTAATAACTTCTATAAGAAATGCTGACACGGATAAAAAAGGAAGGGTTCGAATAGCATCTACAAATATCACCGAAAACATTATAAAAATACTTCTACGAGAAGGTTTTATTGAAAACGTTCGGAAACATCAGGAGAGTAACAAATATTTCTTGGTTTCAACTCTGCGACATAGAAAAACCAGAAAAGGAATATATAAAACTAGAACCATTTTAAAGCGTATCAGCCGTCCCGGCTTACGAATTTATTCCAACTATCAACGAATTCCTAAGATTTTAGGTGGAATGGGAATTGTAATTCTTTCTACTTCTCGAGGTATAATAACAGATCGAGAAGCTCGACTAGAAAGAATTGGAGGAGAAATTTTGTGTTATATATGGTAATCTTCCACCTCTGGTATCCGAATTTTATCTCTAACTTCCTATTTGTAAAATAGAGAGGAAAAGTGAGTTATATAACTATTCCTCCATTAGTTGATACTTCAAGGAGGTTACCTGGAATGAAAGAACAAAAATTGATTCATGAGGGTTTAATTACTGAATCACTTCCCAACGGTATGTTCCGGGTCCGTTTAGATAATGAAGATCTAATTCTAGGATATGTTTCAGGGAGGATCCGCCGCAGTTTTATACGGATACTACCGGGAGATAGAGTAAAAATTGAAGTAAGTCGTTATGATTCAACCAGGGGACGTATAATTTATCGACTTCGCAACAAAGATTCGAATGATTAGGTTATTTTTTTAACCATGGGTATACAATTCGAAGTTCAAAAAAAATTCAAGAGACTTATTCTCTTCCAAGAAGTGGATTCAGAATTAAGGTAAAAGGAATAAAAAATATGAAAATAAGGGCTTCCGTTCGTAAAATTTGTGAAAAATGTCGACTGATTCGCAGGCGTGGACGAATTATAGTGATTTGTTCCAATCCGAAACATAAACAGAGACAAGGGTAATTCTTCTAAAAAAGAACTTTACTTTCAAAAAAATATATATATATATATGTAAAAATAAGGTAAAGGATCTGTTTTAACATGAAATAGATATCTCCGTATCTTTTCTTTTTGTATATTTCTGACTCATAAATATGAGATGATAAAATATGACAAAAGCTATACCAAGAATTGGTTCACGTAGGAATGGGCGTATTGGTTCACGTAAGAATGGACGTAGAATACCAAAAGGCGTTATTCATGTTCAAGCGAGTTTCAACAATACCATTATAACTGTTACAGATGTACGAGGTCGGGTAGTT